GGCTGTTTTACCGGTCTGTCTGTCCCCAATAATTAATTCTCGCTGGCCCCGGCCTATAGGAATCATTGAATCAATAGCAATAAGTCCAGTTTGAAGAGGCTCGTATACAGAACGACGCGAAATAATCCCTGGGGCAGGAGATTCAATTAATCGAGATTCCGAAGATAAAATTTCACCCCTACCATCAATAGGTTTAGCTAAGGCATTTATAACACGACCCAAATAGGCCTCACTCACAGGTATCTGAGCAATTCTTCCTGTTGCTTTTACCGAGCTTCCTTCTTGTATCATCAACCCATCCCCCATTAATACAACACCAACATTATTGGATTCCAAATTCAGAGCAATGCCTATTGTTCCCTCGTCAAATTCGACTAATTCGCCCGCCATTACTTCATCAAGACCATGAATACGAGCAATGCCGTCGCCTACTTGAAGCACATTACCCGTATTTACAACCTTTACTTCTCTATTATATTGTTCAATCCGCTCACGGATAATATTACTAATTTCGTCAGCTCTAATGGTTACCATGAATATTTTGTAATTTTGATTTTGAATAAAAATAATACCTATAGCGTAAAGATTAATTACTTATTTCTTTTATTTTTCTTTTATTGACCCCAACATGTTAATATTTGCACTAATAGTACGTAAATGTAACTCGCCGTTCAAACAACTATTCAGAGTTCCTAGAGCTACCCGTAAGGCTTGTTGAAAAACCCGTTGTCGGACTTGATTACTCACTCTTTGCTGTTCAAACTGAATAGTTTCATTTTTGTAATTTTCTAATTGTTCTAAAGTCTTATAACTTGAATTAATTAAATTCAACTTTTCTTTTTCTATCTCAGAGTATCCATTCGCTAGAAATCGATCTGCTTCCATTTGCACTTTCCATAAACGAGCCCGTACTTTTTCCAGCTGTTCAAGGGCCCCCCCACGCAGTTCTTCTGAATTTCGAATAGTATTCAAGATCCTCTGTTTCCGATTATCTAATAAATCACTTAATGAAAGTAGATTCTATTTACATACATGTCATAACTTCCATAATCCCTTCCCGAACCAAACATGAATCTTTCAATTCATTTGGCTCTCACGCTCAAGGACTTAGAAAAAATTCTCATACCTTTTTATATAATGTAATGAGCCTATCCCCTATTTTCCCCTATTTTTTGTTCATACTAAAAAAATATATAAACTAGCGCCAGATAAGAATATTTAGAGGACTCTTCTGACAAAAAATAGGTAATTGTCAACAAAGTTGTTTATTTTGTTTCTAAAAATCCAAAAAAAATTTCTTACTTATACATAACACATAGGTCGTCGCTTCAGCATTGGATAAAAGTGGGCGAAATGTCCTCTTTTACAATAAGTTGTTCAAATCCTTTTATCAATAGGAGTGTTCTCTATCAATAAAATATTCATTTTGAACCATCCCTATATTAACATATTGGTAGAAAGAGTACCACACTGCATCTAGACTTCAAAAAGTTTGCTTTAACCATATTAGGGGTCCCGCGTTATTGGTTGATAGAGAATCAAGGTAGGTTTTACCAATGAATTGAATCACGAAATGCTATGTTTCTTCCATAAAACAGAAAATTTCTTAATTTCTATTTAGTCCGAAGTAATTCGCGCAATCGTGCACCTTTCTTTTCTTTCCTAGTTAGAACAAAAAGGGTACAGCTGGTTGGATCCCGCCGATTCTTGAAATAAACAACTCGCACACACTCCCTTTCCAAAAAAGATCAATACACCAAGCACTACACTTAGATTTATTAGATTTGTTGATAAAATATCGGTATTAAACCCGAAACTCCCGGCGGATGGCCAGTAGCCCCAAGAAAGGCAAGAATCGGTTACATTTTTCATATCATCTCCTCGTATGGATAGACTAACTAGATCGACTAAAAAATTGACTAGAGTTATTTTTGTATCACTTCGCACCTCTTTTTTATTTAGTCCTTTCTTGTTCCTATTAGGAAATTTTGAAATGGATTTGAACTATCCCCCCGTTTCGTTTCAAGGCTTAGTTTCTCTTGGAGTAGGAACGGGAAGGATAAAAGCGAGGCGGGATATTAATTCCTCATCCGCAAATCCGACCTTCCCATGGGTTATTTGATTTTGTCAACGACTACGTAATTTTAGGAATGAAATCTTGATAAAATTTGAAAAATCAAACGACAAGTCCAAGGCAATAAGTATATCTTTTATATTTCTAATATTAAACAATTAAACAAAAGGATTCGCAAACAAAAGGGCTAATGCTACAACCAATCCATAAATTGTTAAAGCTTCCATAAAAGCTAGACTAAGCAATAGAGTACCTCGTATTTTGCCCTCCGCCTCAGGCTGTCTCGCGATACCCTCTACAGCTTGACCCGCGGCAGTCCCTTGACCAACCCCCGGTCCAATAGAAGCAAGTCCTACAGCCAACCCAGCAGCAATAACAGAAGCGGCAGAAATTAGTGGATTCATGATAAGTTCCTCGTACCAAAAAAATAAATAGTTAATGATACAACCACCCAACGAATTATGACTTAATTATTACGCCGTAGGATTCATTTAGTAGAAGTAACTAAGAACTTCTAGTTGAAATAATAGTATTAGTGAATCATCAGAACTACTTATCACAGTACCAAGGAAACGGAAAATAAAGGACTTCTATTGCTATTGCTGAAAATGAGAGGAATAGGTCAAAGGAATCTGTCTTTAATTCATATATACCCAGCAATATCTAATATCACATATACATGTCCTTCTTCCATAGCGTAAACCAACTGTTTATTTTCGATTCAATAGGATAGGATTTGAGAATCAATTCTCGAAATATCTCCAAGAGTTGACTTTTTTTAGCTATTCAAATTATATCTAACTACTTCCTATTATTATTTTGATTTTTTACTAGTTTTGTTTGTCCAATCCGTGAATAAAATCATACTAAAACGGGAATTCTTCGCTCTTTTCTCCTTTTTCACATGTCCTACACATACACTCCAAGCATTATTTTCTTTATTCTATTATTTCAATTGGTTGAAATAATAGAATAAAGAAAATAATAGGCTAAGAAGTACTAAACTAATAAATGGGGTAGAATAAGTAAATTGTCGTGAGCCAAACGTCTATTGTTATTTATTGTTTTGAAAAAAAAAGACTATTTCAATGATGGCCCTCCATGGATTCACCTATATAAGCCGCAGCTAGGGTTGCAAAAATAAGAGCTTGAATACCGCTTGTAAATAATCCAAGGAACATAACAGGTATAGGAACAACTGAAGGGACTAAAGAAACAAGAACAACAACGACCAATTCATCAGCTAAGATATTCCCGAAAAGTCGAAAACTAAGCGATAAAGGTTTTGTGAAATCTTCTAAGATGTTAATCGGTAAAAGGATTGGAGTTGGTTGAATATACTTCCCGAAATACCCTAATCCTTTTTTTGTAAGACCCGCATAGAAATATGCCACTGACGTGAGTAAAGCCAAAGCAACAGTAGTATTTATATCATTCGTGGGTGCAGCTAACTCTCCATGAGGTAATTGTATGACTTTCCAAGGGAAAAGAGCTCCTGACCAATTAGAAACAAAAATAAATAAAAACATAGTTCCAATAAAAGGAACCCATGGACCATACTCTTCTCCGATTTGAGTTTTACTGACATCTCGAATAAATTCAAGAACATATTCGAAGAAATTTTGACTCCAATTCGGAATGGTTTGTGGGTTGCGAACAGCTATAGTGGCCGAACCTAATAAGATAGCAATTACAACCCAAGAAGTCATAAGTACTTGGCCATGGACTTGGAAACTACCTATTTGCCAATAGAAATGTTGGCCTACTTCCACACCAGATACATCGTACAAGCCTTTTAGTATTAGTGTGTTTCCTAGAACATTCATATTACCCTCTAAAAAAAATTCACTTTTGATTCAACCATCTCTTTGCCTACTTGAATCATATATTTTGAATACCAACTAAGATTACTATTTTGAATACTAACTAATCACATAATATCCCGGCTATTCTTATTTCTTTTTTTTATTCAGAAATGGTAATCGACTCAAAAATATATGGGATTTGCAAAGTAAGTTATTTATCGTATTATTATTATTAATCAAGGATTTCTTATATAGCTAAAATGCCCTTCACAAATTGCGACTACTAATTTGTTAAGGATTAATCGGATTGAAGATATAGCATCATCATTCGCTGGAATTGAGATATCTGCTAGATTGGGGTCACAATTTGTATCAATTAAACAAATTGTTGGAATTCCCAAAGCGATACATTCTCGTAGGGCTGTATATTCTTCGTGCTGATCAACGATGATTACAATATCGGGTAAACCTGTCATATATTTAATCCCACCCAGATATGTTTGCAAACGAGATAATTGTCTTTTGAACACAGCTGCGTCTCTTTTTGGAAGACGGCCAAGTCTCCCTGTTTTTTGTTCCATTCTCAAGTCCCTGAACTTATGAAGTCTCGTTTCTGTAGTAGACCAATTCGTTAACATACCGCCGAGCCATTTTTTATTAACATAATGACACCGAGCCCGTATTGCAGCCCATGCTACTGAATCAGCTGCTTTATTCTTGGTACCGACAATTAAGAATTGTTTTCCTCTACTTGCTGCCTCAAAAACCAAATCACAAGCTTCTGATAAAAAACGAGCAGTTCGGGTTAGATTTGTAATATGAATACCCTTACGCTTTACAGAGATATAAGATCCCATTTTAGGATTCCACTTCCTAGTACCATGACCAAAATGAACCCCCGCCCCCATCATCTGTTCTAAATTGATGTTCCAATACCTTCTTGTCATTTCTACCCCCCCCCCCCCTTTTTTTAAGAGAAGGGGAACCCTGAACTGAAATAAAAGATTGTTCCCATGGAACCTTCTGATCTACCCTATAATTGGACGTAGAGCCATGACCCAAGCTATTCTATGTGTTTCTAGACATTTCTCTTTTTATTATTAAATCAAATGAATGCACCAAATCAAAGAAAGTTGTGAAAGGAATGAATCCCTTCTTGACAATCATGAAATCCGATAAATGATTGTTCTGGTGTATCGTGGAAATTCTTTGATTATGATTATCCCCCTCCAAAGAATTTTCTGTGGTAAAACAAGATATTTCTCATTTCTCCATCAAATCGATTCTTTTTTTTTGTTTCAAAAGGAATCTTGTTGTATTGTTTTGAAGGGTGCACGAATCCTTTGAATCCGGTCCCGCCGGGTATCATCCCCCCCAAAACAACGTTCTCTTTCAAACCTTTCAACCAATCGATACGTCCCCGTAGAGCTGCTTTTGCTAAAACTCGAGCAGTTTCTTGAAAACTCGCTTCCGATATGAAGCTTTGAGTATTGAGAGATGCTCTTGTTATTCCCAACAAGATTGCTCGGTAACAAATCGTTTCTTCCAAAGCGCGTCCCATTCGTTCGGCTCGTAACAATCCAATTAGTTCTCCGGGTGAAAAAACGTTAGACATTCCGTCTTCTGAAACCAAAACTTTTGATGTTATTTGACGTACAATAATCTCTACATGCCTATTATGAATCTGCACCCCCTGGGATCGATAAACCCTTTGGATCTTATTAACCAAAGAGATACGACTTTGCACTATAGTTAGCTCAGCACCAACCAAGAATCCCCAAGGAATTCCAAGAACTCTTGTTATACATTCGTTCCAACCTTCAATCCTCTTTTCGAGATTTATCGATATTGAATCAATCGAGCGCTCTTCTAACACCTGTTCCACTTTTGGAAGACCCTGCGTTATATCACCCGATCTCGATTTTTCATATATAAATGTAACTAATGTGTCTCCTTCGTAAAAAATTTCCCCATAATGGCCATGAACAGTTGCTCCTGGGGTGGCCAAATAAGGTTTAGCTGATCGTATTACTACAGAATCACCTTGAACTAATATAGCTTGACCGGATTTTTGGTGCAGTCTGTTTTTGTCTATACACACACTTTGACAAATAAACTGTCCAAGACTTATTATTGGAGAGGTCTCTTCGCAACAACTGTGACGGATAAAATACCAACTCAAACGGAATGGGTTGAAGATAGTGTTACTGCCTGGATCAGTAGTATAAATTCGACCACTTTCATCCATTGAATAATATTTAATTACTTGAAAAGTCTGTTTTAAATTGTCAAGTTGCAAATAGTTTGTTAACAAGATCTGATTTTGAGTGTTTAAGTGGTAAAATAAAAAAAAACGATCAATTGAAGGAGATGAGCCTAAAGGTCCCAATGACTCCCGAATTTCAATTAGTAAATCCTTTTGAATGGATTCTTTTATTACATTGTGATAGTTTACGCATTTGAATGGGCCCATTTGAGAACACTTGGACGATAACAAAACTATCAATGATTGGGATTGCTTATTTCTATTCAACAACGTATGAATAGTTCCTTGATTTGGTGGGTTAAGGAATTGTTGAATCCTTGTCTTGGAATAAATGGAAGAAAATGGATTGCTATGGGTGCAATCTGCTCCATTATCCAAGAGCAACCCTGAAACTGAGGAATCATTTCTTTTTCCGATATACGAAATAGGAGATTTTGCCAAATAGATTCTTAAGAAATGCCGAATAAAATCGTTTGTTCTTAGTTCAACAAAAGAAGCACGGGCTTCCTCGTTATAAGAGCTTTTGTTATCTTGTTCCCAATCCAACACTAAACAAGTCCGAACTAATTGAATACCTGTATCCGAAATCCCTTTAATTGGGTTTGGGTTGCCCTTTCTAGAAAGGATATAATTGACAACTCGAAGTTGCACATTATCACTTTCCTGCAAAATATCATGAGGGAAAATTGCTACGAAATTAAGGCCATCCATTATGTCATATGTGACGGCAGGTCGAACCAAAACAAAATACTTTTTTTTACTAGGTGTAATCCGTTGGACATAGATCCAATTTGTCAATTTTTTAGATTCCTTGGAATTTACCTTTCCCCTTCCTGGTGGGATCAAAACGCCGCTATACCGGGATATTTTATCGGTATCCACAGGAAAATAGATATCTCCAGAAAATATTTTAAGTTCGATTCTGTTTTTTTTTCTCTCCACCCGTACCAACCCGCCTACTCGGCTTCTTATATTTAAGGTGATTTGTGTATCTACTCCAACGATACTATTGTTACGTACCATTAGGAAAGAAGATCCGGATAAGATATGCACTTCCTCGGGAATAAAAAAAAATCGATCCACTTTCATTTGGATTTGGTATTTTGGCATAAATTCCTTGACTCCTCGATACTCAATCAAATCTTCCTTTTTAAGGATTGAATGCATTTCGATATTCCCGTATCCATATTTAGTAATCCCCGAACGCTTTCTTCTATATCTAGGATCATCGAAATAAGAAAGAATACTATTTCTATGGAAAATAACATTTAGGGGGATTTCAAGCGAGATACTCGGAGGGGGCGTTAGTCTGTTCTGGCCTCCTTGAATTGATTGGAGTAAAATGAGAAATCCATTTCTGCACCTCTTTGACAATAAATCAGAATTCTCGTGAAGAATGGCCGGATATATTAGATTACAAAAAAAATCCGAACAAAATAGGTGGTGTCTCGGCCGGTGTTTAGTTACAGAGAGGTTAGAAGTATACCTTCGCTTGACAGAAAAAGAATGCACGTTCAGTTGATCTTGATCCTTGTGAAGCGAAAGGGAGACTGAACTGGATCTGTACGGATCTCCTAATAATATCCATAAATGACTTGTTTTTGGTAATAGATGCACATTCCCATATGTAAATTCAGATGTATGATATACATCGGTACTCCAGTGCATTTCTCCGTCTGAATCAGAATAACTATGTTTTCGAACCTTCTCCTTAAAATTAAAAGTAGGTGTTCCTGCGCGAATCTCAGCAATCACTTGTTCAGATTCTACATATTGATCATTTTGAACCAAAAGAAAACCTTTTCGCGGAATATTGACATTGTGAATAAGATCTTCACTCTCAATGATTACATACAAGTCTATAGAACATAGAAAGGCAGGATGTCCATGACGGGTGCGTGTCGGATGAACCAAATCCTCATTGAATTTTATTTTTCCGTTACAAGGTGCTCTCACATGTTCTGCAGTACCCCCCGTGAATACTCCGCCGGTATGAAAAGTTCTTAATGTTAATTGAGTGCCTGGTTCTCCAATTGATTGACCCGCGATAATACCTACAGCTTCTCCCAATTCAACCAGGTCGCCATGAGTAGGACTTCGCCCATAGCATAATCGACAAATCCAAGATGTACTCCTACAGGTAAAGGGAGTTCGAATAGATATTGGTTGTGCTCGAACGGTTATGAATCGATTTACAAGCCCAATCCCAATATCTTGATTTCTAGTAGCAATACACTGTGAGCCCATATATACATCATCTGCTAATACACAACCAATTAATGATTGAATAAGAATCTTTTCTAGCATCATCCCATTCCTAGGACTCACAGAAATGCCGCGGCTGGTGCCACAATCTGTTCGTCGTACAACAATGTGTTGTACTACTTCAACAAGTCTGCGTGTAAGATATCCAGCATCCGATGTTCGTACAGCGGTATCCACAACCCCTTTACGAGCTCCGTAGCAAGAAATGATATATTCTGTTAAAGAAAGCCCTTCTCGTAAATTGCTTTGAATGGGTAAATCAATCATTTGTCCTTGAGGATCCGACATTAACCCTCTCATACCTACTAATTGATGTACCTGAGATGCATTTCCTCTGGCTCCCGAAAAAGACATGATATGCACTGGATTACAAGGGTCGGTCATACTAAAGTTTGGATTCATTTCTTGTCGCAAATATTCACTTGTAGCATACCATATTTCGATGGATTGTCGTAATTTTTCTACCGCGTGTACATTTCCATAATGGTAGTGTTTTTCCAAAATCAAACTTTGTTGTTCAGCATCTTGAACTAGCCATCTCTTCGAGGGTGTTGTTAAAAGATCATCAATTCCTAATGAAATGGATGTAGCGGTAGCTTGTTGGAAACCCAGCGTTTTGACTTGATCCAGTATGTGGGATGTATATCCCATTCCGAAGTGATCTATTAATCGACTAATAAGTCGTTTCATGGCAGTTCCGTCTATCGATTTATTGTGAAAGACCAGATTGGCCTGTTCTATCATAAGTACCTCCATATTATGCTGAGTAGGATTCGACAATAGGTTTGGTTCAGTGATTGGAAAACTTCCCCTTCTCGATCTTGATTCGCATAGAATTTTGGAACTCTAATCCTAACTGAACCGGAGAGGCCGGAATTCGCGCTGTTATTATACAATTACCTTTCTTAGTTAGGTAGTACCGTAGGAACAGGCATGAGAAAACCCCTGTATGGCTTCGTCAATTTCTCGATAAAGAGAAATATGACCAAGAGTAGTTCGAATGTATAGAAAAAGAATCTTTTTTTTTATACTTTTTACTATTAGATAGTGTTCATAAATTTCATAATAAATGCCTAAAGATTCATAGTGAACTTCGATGGGAATTTCTCTTGAAGCAATAACGCGTTGATCTAGTTGCCACCGGAGCCACAAAGGACTATCTAAATTGATTCGTTTCTTCCGATAAGCTCCAATTGCATCATAGGAATTACAAAAAAAAGGTTCTTTCATATACTCATAGCTATTGTTGTCACTTCTCTTAGTTTGATATTTTATGCGATTGCCTGGACTATATCTATTTATACAAATACCTCGATGATTCCCGCTCGTTAATACATAAAGTCCCATAAGCATATCTTGGGTTGGTACGGAAATGGGATCCCCAATAGCTGGAGACAAAAGATTCATATGAGAAAACATAAGTAAACGGGCTTCCACTTGGGCCTCCAAAGATAACGGGACATGAACAGCCATTTGGTCCCCATCAAAATCTGCATTGAATCCCTTACAAACTAATGGATGTAAGCAAATAGCACGCCCCTCTACTAAAACGGGCTGGAATGCCTGTATGCCTAATCTATGCAGAGTAGG